ATGCCATTGCCAAAAAGTGACAAGGTAAAATTTCCATTTCTGCATGAAAAGAAATGTCCCTTTTGAAGCCAGAATGGATCTTTTTTGATACCTAATATAATGCATGAAAGATTCCTTGACCAACCGCAGGTTTGCCCCAAAATCCTTAATCTTAACAAAGACGTTCACAAGACATTCTATTTTTATATAGAAATAGATTCTTTCCAGAAAAACTTCAGAAGATGTTGATCGTAAATGAAAAGATTGGTTACGTAGAAAGACGAAAATGGATTCATATTCCCATACATGAGAATTATATAAGAATAATAATAATCTTTTATTTTTTTTTGAAGAAGGGGAACTAGCTTTCTTTGGAATAATAAGACTATTCCAATTACAATATTCATTGAGAAAGACTCGTAATAAATGCAAGGAGGAAGCATCTTTTACCCAATATCGAAGGATTTGAACCAAGATTTCCACATGAACAGGGCGAGGTATTACCATATCTAACACAAAATTAAAATGTGAAAAAGTGTCCTCAAAAAAAGGAAATATTGAATGAATTGATCTTAAATTCTGAGATTTTCCTATCTTGTTCGTTTCCCCTTCTAGACAAGATAGTAATTGTAAAGAAAATGGAATTTCGACAATAAAAGCAAACCCCTCTGAGATGATTTGAGAATAAAAATTCTTGTTGCGCGCCCAAAATGGATTTTGGTTAGAATCATTAGGAGAAATCAGAAAATGATTCTGTTGATACAGTCGAGTAATTAACCGTTTCACGATCAGTAAACTGGATTTATTGTCATAACCCAGATTTTCCGACAAAATAAATTTACTCAAAGCACGATTATGAGCAAATGCATAAATATACTCCTGAAAGATAAGTGGATATAGGAAGTCATGTTGTTGAGATCTCTCCAGCTGTAAATATCCTTGGATTTCCTCCATTTGAAATTCGATTTGAATTAAAGGTAGAAGATTGGGGGGGTTATCAAATGACACATAGTGCGATACAGTCAAAACAAGGTATTCTGTAAAAATCGATACCTCGGGGACAGATAAACTTATCAACGGATTCTCTACCCTCTCCTTTTTCCATCCATTTCATTTAATTCGTCTATGTTTATGTTATATAATAACAAGATGGTTAGAAATCTTTTATTTTTTTAACAGAATCGCTCTTTTGATTTCGGAAAAAACTTTCTTTATCAATATACTGCTTCTTTTACACACGCATCTTCAGTCCATAATGGAGAATGTCAATAGTTAGGATTCATTAAAAAAAAAATAGAATCCACTCGTGGATTGATAAGTGCTTCCCGTATCAGGCACCAATTTATTTTTAACGTCTAGTTAGATCGGGAAATTATTCAAATTAAGAACAGAAGCCGGTTGCTTTTTCTTTCTGATAATTAATTGAAGCCACAAGGCTCCTATCCATTTATTCATTTGACCCAACTTTATTTTGTTACGTTCCAAGAATTCGAAAGAGGTTTTATACCAATCCGATAAGAATGAAATATCCTCAGAACTCTCCATTGATACGACATGCTGTTTTTTCCATTTATTCCCTTTCAGGATCAGTCGCGGTCTTCCAAAGTTTACCAAGGTTACGGACGAATTCGTCACTTCATCCAAATGTGTAAAAGATTCTAGCCGCACTTAAAAGCCGAGTACTCTACCGTTGAGTTAGCAACCCGAAAAAAACAAAGATAGATTAAACAAAACTTCAACAAAGGGTGTATAGATACAATCAAATTAAATTGCTTTTAAACAAAGAGAAAAAAAGATATTATACAAACTAATGAAACCCTTGAGTTAACAAATCTAAAAAAAAAACAGATTTGATAATGGATTCAAAACATAAAAATGAAGTGATTAGATAAAAATACAAGAAATTGTCAGATAAAATAAAAGAAAAAAAAAGATACAGCATTGTGAAAATGGATAGAGCATCTCTTATGTTATCTAGCTTTCTTTCAATCAAAAAAACCTCCTGTATCAAAGAAAGCATCATTTGAATAAGCTAAAGTAACAAAACTATGGGACAAAAATAAATAGACCCGGATCGCTTATCACGATGAATTATATTTGTTCAATACACTGTTGTCAATATAAATGTTGAGAAAAGAATACATTGGAAAAGAGAAATTGCATGAAATAAAATCCTTTTTGAAATCCTTTGAATTTCCATTTAACAATGGAATACTATTCCAAATTGTCTTGGATTGACACTACATAACATATCTAATCTAGATAGATAGAAAAAGTATAAATCGAAGAATAAAAAAAGAAGAATTCAAAAAAAATATCGGATTTTTTAGTCCCTAATGTATTTCATCAATCTAACTGGAATAAGCAAAGTAGATTCCTTGTTGTTGCTTCGTCAAGTTCCAATGAAAACCACACAAATTTAATAAAGGAAATGCGAAAATTGGATATTTATAAGATCAATCAATTTGGTCATTCTAGACCATCTAGACCATAAGATTTGACCGAAACTATGATAAATAAATATGAATACGGAAGAAAAAAAGAAAAAGGGGGGGCAAGTAGAAAAAAGTTAGACAAAGTTATATACAAGTCGCTACCCCCCTGGTATTTCTTTAATTTAATTTCATTTGATTTGGCGGAAGTTCCTTAAAAACCTCGGCTTTCTTTAAAAGATTCTGAACAGTTACCGTGGGTTGAGCACCCCTTTCAAGGAAATATAGAATAAGAGGAACATTTAAAAAAGTTTGATTCTTCATTGGATCATAAAAGCCCACCCTTCTAAGATCTTTTCCTTCTCTTCGGGATCGAACATCAATTGCAACGATTCGATAGATGGCTCATTGGGATAGATGTAGATGAACAATACCCCCCCTAGAACCGTATAGGAAGTTTTCTCCTCGTACAGCTCGCGAAAAAATGATTTGATTCGCAGTTTTGTCTATATATGCAATTCTAATAAATTAAATGACAAATGGGCCCATAAAATAAATTAGACTGTGATTTCAGTCTTTTTTTCTTCCTGAAAATGAAAAATAAACCATTCGTACTCATAACTCAAGTTGGATAACTCTCAAATCGTTCAAAGGAAAAATCTTTAGTCAATTTCATTTATTGAGTCGTCTTTACTCCCTTTTGTTTGTCTCGTTTAAACCATTTCAAATTCTATTTGGATTCTTTAGTCCGATCCAGTTATTGAGACGATTGAGACAATTAAAAGGATGTTTCCTTGTTCTGAGATCCTTTCCTTATTTTGGATCATTGGGTTTAGACATTACTTCGGTGTTTCTTAATTATTTCAAAATAAAATGGCAGCAACATACCCCCTTTTGATTTCTTTCGATCAAAAAATCCTATGGACAGTCGATTCCCGCGTGATACACTTTTAATCGAAAAATTTGAATCAATTTCAACAAGTTTTGCTTTTGAATTGTAAACTTGCTCGAATTGGATCCTTTCGATTCCTATATATGTTCGATATATTTACGAAGTTGTTCCTCCAATTGATTGGCATTAACCCTAGATCCTTGCCCCCGAGAAATGAATTAATACTTTCTATTCGAGCTCCAGCGTGCACTATTTACAACCCAACAAAAAAACGAAGGGTTCGGGTGTAACAGAACAAACAATGTCGAGCCAAGAGCACCCTTATTCCTAGACAAATCAAAAATGGTGGATGTAAAAATCCACAACGGATCGTGTCTTTCAAGTCGCACGTTGCTTTCTACCACATCGTTTCAAACGAAGTTTTACCATAACATTCCTCTAATTTGGAACCGGTATGAAATTGATTCAATTATGGAATCATGAATAGTCATTGGTTCAGCTGTCCCTAGACATCGTAATCTAGACTTTTCTTCTATAATATGAATATATGATATGTAGATTTTTATGAAAAAGTCTTAGCAAGACAGCATTTTTAACATACATAAATAATATATAGATCCGAGAAAAAAATAGAAATGGAGAAGCGCATAACTTTTCGAATCGATATCTTCAAGTGACTCAATAGGATAGATTAAACGATTTCGTACTTTTTCAAAGATTCCACGTACAAGGAATCATTAGAAAGATTTTTTTTATTAAAAAAAAATCTTTCTAATTGAAATTGAAAAGGTTTCCTATTTCTACATCATTATTATTATTAAATGGAATTTGAATAAAATTGGACAATAAGCATCACCTTTGATTTTCATAGGAGGATCGGTCTTTCTTTTTGAATTGACTCATCACGGATTGAATTTCAAATATAAATTTGAAAGGGAAGGTTCTTCGTATCTATCAAATAGACTGAACAATTGTCACTGTTATAGATATTCTATATTATCGAATATCTATAATTTCAGTTTAAATAATTTAAGGCTTACAAATCTTTTTCACAAAGAACCCAAAATTTTCTTGTCATTGAAATAGAATGATACGTACATATAATTAAATTATACGATTGATATGTATTTGGTTTAAGATGGGGTTGAGTAATATCGACTCTTGTGAGAAAGTGAATACAAAGGGATAGGCTAAATCCCCCTGCCTCAAGCCTGAAATAGATTTCCAATCTTCCATTCGAGTCAAACACGAAATACCTAAATCAAATTAGATTCAAAGAAAAAATATCAGCTCCATAAATATTTCTATATAATATGGAACTTGATCATTTATTAATGAAATTCGAACAGACGCAGATATTCGAATTAATATGGATTAACTCCTACCCATCCCCTATTTCTTTCTATGGGAATAATGGAGCATAAAAAATGGACTGCGCTGGGACGGAAGGATTCGAACCTCCGAATAGCGGGACCAAAACCCGTTGCCTTACCACTTGGCCACGCCCCATTTCAATTTCTAATCGACACTAAGAAACAATAATATTTATATTGCTTGTTTGTCAACTCCAGTCCAAATGTCTATAGATCTATAGAATCAATTGGTACTAGGATTTTGATACATATAGATATAGAATTCAACTAAATTTATTGATCATTACATAGAATTCAATTAAGATATTGTATGAAAGTATGATT